CTTTTTTTCTTTTCTATTATTTTTATATTACAAGAATATTATACGAAAAGGAGTAAAAACCTGTCTTTTTTTTTAAATCGAAGAAAAGTCCTTTCGTTAGAAGTAAGAAAGAACCTTCTACGAATATGAAAAAAGAAAGAGGATTGGAATCTGCACATTGATTTTTTTTTTGCAATTTTTTGTTGAACCGTATGCACCAAAAGGCGCCTGTACGGTTCGTAAGGGATCTAATTTTACCCTAATCAACCGACTTTATCGAGAAAGATTACTTTTTTTAGGACAAGAGGTTGATAGCGAGATCTCGAACCAACTTATTGGTCTTATGGTATATCTCAGTATCGAGAATGATACCAAAGATCTCTATTTGTTTATAAACTCTCCCGGCGGATGGGTTATCCCTGGAGTGGCTATTTATGATACAATGCAATTTGTGCGACCAGATGTACAGACAATATGCATGGGATTAGCCGCTTCAATGGGATCTTTTATCTTGGCCGGAGGGGAAATTACCAAACGTCTAGCATTCCCTCACGCTTGGCGCCAATGAGGTTTTTATTTGAGAGAAAAAAATAAGACTATGCCTTCGCCATATTAATATTAAGTAATAATAGCATGGCACTTTGAATTCGATATCAAAATAAAACAATTTTTATTGTTTTTTCAAAACATTTGATTATGTATCGAGAGAGTAGTATGAGATAAAAGGGATTTCCTATTTTTTTATATTGGAGATTCCAGTTCAGCGTCACAAACTTTTTTATTTTCACACCGGGGGCTTAGTTGTGTTCTGAAAGAGTTCGAAAATAAAAAACAAGATTTTTTCCTTAATTTTATAAAAAGCAACTTTGGGATTGCTGAAACACAGACAAACCAAATAATATTAAATATATATATATATAAAGCAACGGAACCATCATAGTATTTTTGAACGCCTACGAAAGGAAGGGTGGTAATTTGATCATTTACCGATCTGGGTCTGAGAGATCCTATTTTTTTGAAGGTAAAGGTCAATTTTATTATAGAGCCGTATGCAATGCATAAAAGATGCCCGTACGGTTGTGGTTGTTCAATTCTATCTTTATTTTTTTTTTTTTATCTTTCTTTTCTATTCATCATGCAAAATAGAGGAACCCCTTTTTTGTTATACCATCAGGGTAATGATTCATCAACCTGCTAGTTCTTTTTATGAGGCACAAACGGGAGAATTTATCCTGGAAGCGGAAGAGCTGCTAAAACTGCGTGAAACCCTAACAAGGGTTTATGTACAAAGAACGGACAAACCTTTATGGGTTGTCTCGGAAGACATGGAAAGAGATGTTTTTATGTCAGCAACAGAAGCCCAAGCTTATGGAATTGTTGATCTTGTAGCGGTGGTTGAGTGAAAAAGCCCAGATTTTTTTTTCGCGCAAATTCTCGATTTCCTATTTTAGATTTTTGCTGAATTTACTACAAAATTAAATAGAAAGTTTCATCAGGAAAATTAAATAATTAAATAGAAGTATCATCAGGTTAGGATCGATCTAAACCAGCCCATTATTTATATGATATGATTCAACATGCCAACTATTAAACAACTTATTAGAAATACAAGACAGCCAATCAGAAATGTCACAAAATCCCCCGCACTTCGGGGATGCCCTCAGCGTCGAGGAACATGTACTAGGGTGTATGTGCGACTCGTTCAGATCATGAGCTGGGATAAAGATAAAATAAATAAAACCTTTTCTAGTATCAATGATCAGTACCGGGGAATAGGATAGAATAGAAAAAGAAGTCCGTTCAATTCAGTATAAAAAAAATATATCCATTCTATTGTGTATGAAATTTATGGTTTCCGTTGGTGCAAATCCAATCACCTCAATTTAAGATGAGAAGCAATTCTCCATTGGTAACAAATGGTTATCCATTAAGCGGAGAAAATCCTACTTAAAAATAAAAACAGAAAACTTAGGCCCCTTTTGCAAGAACGGACTAACAGGGTTAGCTACCCAGCCAACTTTCATAATTAAATACCGTTACTGTGTAAGTAGATCTAATCGTGAAAGACCTATTACTGGATAATTCATGGGTAGAGCCAAAGAATGTGAACTATACAAGTTACCAATAACATTGATTAAATGAAGTAAAGGCTCCGGTGTATAGAGAAAACCTCACCGTTTAAGAAGTAACCATATAAACGAAGGAAGCCACTATTTCTTTATCCATTTATATTTTTTATTTATTCTATTTTGATACCTAGTAAAATATAATTTCTTATTTCGAAGTGAAATGTCTAGAAAAAATAAAAATAGTGGTCGGGAAGGTTATAGTAGCCAAAGTCATTGGAATTTTTAGTTTATACATTGGAAAAAAGCTTTGTTATTAATAGACTAGGAAAGGGAAAAAGAATAACTGAAAGAAAGGAAATCTATTAGTTATTCGTTAAAGTTTCATTTATTAAATGACCAGAATTAGACGGGGAAATATAGCTCGGAGACGTAGAACAAAAATTCGTTTATTTGCATCAAGCTTTCGAGGGGCTCATTCACGACTTACTCGAACAATTACTCAACAGAAAATAAGAGCTTTGGTTTCGTCTCATCGGGATAGGGATAAGCAAAAGAGAAATTTTCGCCGTTTGTGGATCACTCGAATAAACGCAGTAATTCGTGAAATAGGGGTATCCTGTAGTTATAGTAGATTAATACATGACCTATATAAGAAACAGGTACTTCTTAATCGTAAAATACTTGCACAAATAGCTATATCAAATATAAATTGTCTTTATATGATTTCCAATGAGATCATAAAAGAAGTAGATTGGAAAGAATCCACCGGAATAATTTAAACGGAGTTCCCCGGAGAATGAACTCCGGGAGGGTAAAGTCAAAATGAATTAACACACTCAAAAAGAATCTTTATTCTTACCCGATTCTTTTTTTTCTTACAACACGATAATTAAATATGTATTTTTCATATTTTTCGAACAAAACATCAATCTTCGTTTTAGTTCTGATTTTACTTTTTATTCAAGTGACGAAAGAGTAAGCCTATTTATTTCTGGCTCGAAGACCCGCAGTTCTGGTAGTCGACTCGGTTCTTTCAAACTGTTTCTCATTATTAAGAAAAGGTAACAAAGATAAAATACGAGCTTGTTTTATAGCAATAGTAATTAATCGTTGTTGTTTCAAGGTCAATCTATTCACCCGTCTAGATAATATTTTTCCTTGTTCGCTAATAAATCGACTAATTAAACTCATGTTTCTATAATCAATTCGATCCCCCGATTGAATCGGGGGCAAACGCCTACGAAAAGATCGCTTGGATTTAAGAAAAGGTCGCTTGGATTTATCCATGGTTTGTTTAGTTTATTCCTTATCCCGAAAATCCTATTTCGGTCGGATCTAAAATGAATTAGAATAAATAGGATTTGGTTTGTTTATATTTAATTATGTTATATATATCATATTTAACTATGTTCTATATAGAATGTCATTTTTACCCTTCCAAGGAAGGGTTACATACATGTGCTCGATTCGATCTATTTCTTTATCTCCCCATGAATCGTATGTTTGTAACAAAATGGACAGAACTTTCTCAATTCCAATCGATTAGGCGTGTTGTGACGATTCTTTTCAGTAATATATCTGGAAATACCCGTTGATACCTTATTAACACCGTTTCGAACACAACTGGTACATTCCAAAATAACCGTTATTCGGACATCTTTCCCCTTGGCCATGAACCCCCTTTGGATTTTTGATTTACTCAACTCTTCTATTTTCGATCCGAAACGAAGAAGAAGAAAGGAAGGAAAAATAGAAGTTATTAACTTGAAATCCAATTATAAAAACTTCCCTGCAATCAATATCAATATACTAAAAAAATTTCTAAACTTTATTTCAAATCACAGTATTTCATTTCCATTTAAGTACCTTGTCTAAGAGTCTTGTCCTAGATCTAGGCCACACCCTGTTTATTCTACCTCCATCCCTAGTTAATTTTTGAATTTAATAATTTATTTAATTCAAACTTGAACCCAAGTCTCGAAGCTGTTGAATACACCCTTTCTTTTTTCTCTTTCCTCCCTTTAAGGAAAAAGGTAAAAAAGAGAAAAAGGGGCAAAGGATTAGTCACAAATATTTAATTTTATCTCGAATCTTCGTTATTTGGTACCGTATCAATAATCAAAAAAAGGGGAATGTCAACGCATCTGGGAAAAAACGATTAATCTCTATCAATAGACCTGCTAAAGACCCGAACCATAGAGTACTTAATACCGGTGCCACGGAAAGATATGTTTTTAGATCTCGCATTGAAAAATCTCCTTCCTTTTTTTATTGTAATCTGAAATGGTAATACATATATGATCAGATGCATATGCAGTTAAGAACCTTGTACACGGAATCCCTAATTCAAATTGAAATATACAACTATCCGGTAAATAAAATTTTTCTTAAAACATAAAAAAACGTCCCTTTCGTCCCGAGCATTCCCGAAAACTACTCATTTATTTTTACGACAGGTTCCGTTCCGTATCTCATACGTATATAAGACTTTTATTTTACTATTATTATATGTTAAATGGGACCAAAAAGACGAAATGCCCATATAAATTGTATATTAAATTGTATATATCAATGGACAAAATAACGATGTGGAAAACAAGACAGGAATTCTATACAATGATACTGTAGACCAATTGTAGGGATGTAGCGCAGCTTGGTAGCGCGTTTGTTTTGGGTACAAAATGTCACAGGTTCAAATCCTGTCATCCCTACCTATTACTTCTTCGTTGAGCAGTAACGAGGGATTAATTAAGATCGATTCCAATTATATTAATATATAATCGTTCATTAAATTGGGGTTAAAAAAAGTGTCTTTACATTCTTGTCTTTTATGATAAGAAAGCGCTCTTAGTTCAGTTCGGTAGAACGCGGGTCTCCAAAACCCGATGTCGTAGGTTCAAATCCTACAGAGCGTGATTTCGTCCTTATTTTTGTTAGATCAAATTAGACTGA